TAAAGACAATTCCGATTTGATATAGCTATTTGTGCAAGTATTTTACGATTAAGAAGCAATTGCCTCTTGTACAGATCGTGTATTAATCTACTATAACTATAGGATACCCTAATATCGCGAATTACTGCATTTATCCGAGTGATCCACAAACGACGAAAATCTCTCTTTTGCCTATCTCTATCCCGATGAGCCGAAACCAAAGCTCTTATTTTCTGTTGAGTAATAGTTCGAGTAAGTCTTGAAGCAGCCCCCCCAAAGCTTGATGCAAATAAACGAATTTTTGCTCTATGTCTCCGAGCTATATATCCTCGTCTAATTCTGGTCATTGAATAAATGAAACTTTGATGAATAACTAATAGATTTCCTTTCTTTCAGTTATTCTTTTCCCTTTTTCTGGTCTATTAATAACAAAACGGATTCTTCCAATGTATAAAATAAAAATTCCAATGGCTTTTGCTACTATAACCTTCCTGACCACGATTTTTTTCTTTTTTCTAGGCATTTCACCTCGAAATAAGAAATTTATTGATACGAAGTATCAAAAACATAGTAAATAAAAAAAGTAGTAAATATAAATGGATAAAGAAATGGTGGTTCCATCGTTTCTATGGTTACTTCTTAAACGGTGAGGTCCTCTCTATACACCGGAGCCCGTTCCTTTATTTAATCCATTTTTGGGGTAACTTGTACAGTTCACGCTCTTTGGCTCTACCCATGAATTATCCAGTAATAGGTCTTTCACAATGAGATCCACCTATACAGTAACGGTATTTAATTATGAAGGTTAGCTAGGTGGCTGACCCTGTTAGTCCGTTCTTGCAAGAGTGGGAACATCATTTTTCTGCTTCATAAATAGGATTTCCCCCGCTTATTGGATAACCATTTGCTACCAATGGGGAATTGCTTTTCATCTTAAACGGAGGTGATTGGATTTGCACCAATGGAAACCATAAATTTCATACACAGTAGAGGGATATAATAGATCTTTTTCTTTTTAGATAGTAAATGGAGTTCGTCCATTCTATCCTATTCACATTCTATCCTATTCACTGGTACTGATCATTGATACTGGAAAAATGGTTTTCTTTCTTTTGTCCCAGCCCATGATCTGAACGAGTCACACATACACCCTAGTACATGTTCCTCGGCGCTGAGGACATCCCCCAAGGGCGGGGGATTTTGTGACATTTCTGATTGGCTTTCTTGTGTTTCTAATAAGTTGTTTAATAGTTGGCATGCTGAATCGTATACATAATGGGCTGGTTTAGATCGATCCTAACCGGCTGATTATGAATTATACTTCTATTTAATATACTATTAAACCCGGTAAGAAAATAAATAAAATCTCAACCAAATCGCGGATTTGCGTGAAATCTCTGCTATTTTCATTCAACCGCGACAAGATCAACAATTCCATGAGCTTGGGCTTCTGTTGCTGACATAAAAACATCTCTTTCCATGTCGTCGGATACAACCCATAAGGGTTTGCCCGTTCTTTGTACATAAACCCTTGTGAGGGTTTCGCGCAGTTTCAGTAGTTCTTCTGCTTCCAGGACAGCTTCTCCCGCTTGTGTATCATAAAAAGCACTACCAGGTTGATGGATCATTACCCTGATGATATAACATAATAAATGGTTCGGTTCCTCTATCTCGCATGATGAGGTGAAGAGAAGAGATAAAGAATAACAAGAAAAAAAAGATAGAATTGAACAACCGTACAGGCATCTTTTGCGCATTGCATACGGCTCTATAATGGAATTTATTTTTACCTTCCATCGAAGAAAGAGAAAATATAGGATCTATCAGACCCAGATTGGTAAATGCTCCAACTACCATCCTTTCTTTCGGAGGAATTAAAAAATACTATGATGGTTCCGTTGCTTTATATATTTATTTCGTCTGTGATTCAGCAATCCCAAAGTTTCTTTTTGATCCGATAAAAAAAGGAATTTTTTTTTTTTATTTTCGTACTCTTTGATAACATAAATATTGTTAAGAGCCTTCCGGTGTGAAAACAAAAAAGTTTGTGACGCTGAAATGGACTCCCGATAAATAAAATCTGAAATACCTTTTATCTCATACTACTCTTTCGATACATAATCTAATGTTTTGAAAAAACAATAAAAGAATTTTCTCATATCGAATTCGAAGTGCCATGCTATTATTACTTAATATTCCTATTTCATATGGCGAAGGCATAGTCTTATTTTTTCTCTCAAATAAAAAACTCATTGGCGCCAAGCGTGAGGGAATGCTAGACGTTTGGTAATTGCTCCTCCGACCAGGATAAAGGATCCCATTGAAGCGGCTAATCCCATGCATACTGTATGTACATTTGGTCTCACAAATTGCATGGTATCATAGATAGCTACCCCGGGTATTACCCATCCACCAGGAGAGTTTATAAACAAATACAGATCTTTGGTATCATCCTCTATACTAAGATATACCATAAGACCAATAAGTTGATTCGAGATATCGCTATCAATCGGTTGGCCTA